AGTAGCTTATATGCCATGGGAAGGTTACAATTTTGAAGACGCAGTACTAATTAGCGAACGTCTGGTCTATGAAGATATTTATACTTCTTTTCACATCCGGAAATATGAAATTCAGACTCATGTAACAAGCCAAGGTCCTGAAAGAATCACTAAGGAGATCCCGCATTTAGAGGCTCGTTTACTCCGAAATTTAGACAGAAATGGAATTGTGATGCTGGGATCTTGGATAGAAACAGGTGATATCTTAGTAGGTAAATTAACACCTCAGACAGCGAGCGAATCGTCATATGCCCCGGAGGATAGATTATTACGAGCTATACTTGGCATTCAAGTATCCACTTCAAAAGAAACTTCTCTAAGACTACCTATAGGAGGAAGGGGTCGAGTTATTGATGTGAGATGGATCCATAGAAAAGGGGTTTCCAATTATAATCCAGAAAGAATTCGTGTATATATTTCACAGAAACGTGAAATCAAAGTAGGTGATAAAGTAGCTGGAAGGCATGGGAATAAGGGTATAATTTCTAAGATTTTGTCTAGACAAGATATGCCCTATTTGCAAGACGGAACGCCCGTTGATATGGTATTCAACCCATTAGGAGTCCCCTCACGAATGAATGTGGGACAGATATTTGAATGTTCGCTCGGGTTAGCGGGGGATCTGCTAAAGAAACATTATAGAATAGGACCTTTTGATGAGAGATATGAGCAAGAGGCCTCAAGAAAACTAGTGTTTTCTGAATTATATGAAGCCAGTAAGCAAACAAAAAATCCATGGGTATTTGAACCCGAATATCCGGGAAAAAGCAGAATATTTGATGGAAGAACAGGAGATCTTTTTGAACAACCTGTTCTAATAGGAAAGTCCTATATCCTAAAATTAATTCATCAAGTTGATGATAAAATCCATGGGCGTTCCAGCGGGCATTACGCACTTGTTACACAACAACCCCTTAGAGGGAGGGCCAAACAAGGGGGACAAAGAGTAGGAGAAATGGAAGTTTGGGCTCTAGAGGGATTTGGTGTTGCTCATATTTTACAAGAGATGCTTACTTATAAATCTGATCATATTAGAGCTCGTCAAGAAGTACTTGGTGCTACGATTATTGGAGCAACAGTACCTAAACCAGAGGGTGCTCCAGAATCTTTTCGATTGCTCGTTCGAGAACTACGATCTTTGTCCCTGGAACTGAATCATTTCCTTGTATCTGAAAAGAACTTCCAGATGGATAGGAAGGAAGCTTGATCTCAATGAATCAGAATTTCTATTCTATGATCGACCAGTATAAACATCAACAACTTCGAATTGGACCAGTTTCCCCTCAACAAATAAGGGCTTGGGCAAAAAAGATTCTACCCAATGGAGAGATAGTTGGAGAGGTGACAAAACCCTATACTTTTCATTATAAAACTAATAAACCGGAGAAAGATGGATTGTTTTGTGAAAGAATTTCTGGACCCATAAAAAGTGGGATTTGTGCTTGTGGAAATTACCGAGGAATTGGGGCTGAAAAAGAAGACCCGAAATATTGTGAAGAATGCGGGGTGGAATTTGTTGATTCTCGGATACGAAGGTATCAAATGGGATACATCAAACTGACATGTCCAGTGACTCATGTGTGGTATTTGAAACGTCTTCCTAGTTATATTGCGAATCTTTTAGATAAGCCCCTTAGGGAATTAGAGGGCCTAGTATATTGCGATGTGTGATTTGATCGAAATTTTCATTTGACAGATTTGGACTGAGAAACTGTCATCCCATTTAATCTGATTGGGATGTCCCCGGCTCTGACATGTATCTTGGGAGGAGGAACATGAAGCTCAGAATTATGGGTGCATTCAAGACTTAAAAATGGAAGAAAAGGGGAATTGATCCATGGTCGATTCCGTAACAGATAATATAGGAATAGTTAGTTATACCTCGTGAAAAAAGACTTTTTAATTATACATTCCATTTCTTTGAGAAAGAAATTCTGTTCAGGCAAGCGAATATGGCATGGTTACGGGAGCTTATCTATCGCATATATGCTTCAAGGAATATAATGGCACATAACCATCGAGGTGAGTAGAGACCTAAAAAAGATCGAATGGAACAATACAATATATAGACAAAGAAATCCTTTACGAGTCCCAAAATATTCCTTTCAGGGGATTCATCATTTGAGGGGAGGTAGACTACTCAAGAATTTCACATTTCCTTTTTTTCGTAAACATAAAAGAAAGTAAAAAAGGTTAGAGTGAAAATAAAAAAGAAAATAAGAATGAATCAATGAAAGGCTGGTCCTTACTGGGAACTTGAGTAAAGAGTAGCTTTTTGTAGGGTTTTCTCGAACAAAGTTTAAAAAGAATAAGAACCCCTTTCTTTATTTGGTGTAACTACTTGAGCCGGATGAGAGGAAACCTTCACGTCCGATTGTAAGGGGGGGAATCTAATACTATAGGAACCTATCTCGATTTTTCTTTTGCTAGGTCCATAGCTAAAAAACCTACTTTCTTACGA